TAAGAGGCCTCTATCAACAAGAAAAATAGTGAATTCTTATTTTCGTTAAATTCTAGGAAAATAAAAAATTTTTGTTCTACGTCTTACGTATGTATATATAATCCAAATATAGAATTCTAGAATATAGAAACTATAGATATGATATATGCTTTTGTACCTTCTATACTCACTTAGATATATACTTAGCTTTATACTAACTTTATAATATTAAATCTTTATCTTTATAATATTAATATAAATAATAACAGATACAAATAGTAAATTGAGGTATCCTTTATATGACAACTTTCGACTTTCCCTCTGTTTTGGTGCCTTTAGTAGGCTTAGTATTTCCGGCAATGGCAATGGCTTCTTTATTTCTTCATGTTCAAAAAAATAAGACTGTTTAGATCTGATGGGCCCAACTCTGATCCATTTTTTTTTTTCAAAACTAAGACTTGTATCATAACGCAGATACCTATTTAGTGTAAGAAAAGAAGGTATAACATGCGGCGCTTCCGTCGAAAAGGGGCTCTTTGGCCTGTAAGAAAGATAATATGGGGGTAAAGTAATTCTATCTATTTGAAAAAATCTCAGGATCGCCGGATGGCTTAACTGTAAAATCGGTACATCTATATGTATATTGATGGGATCATACGAAGGGTATTTTTTTTATTTTAGATCTAACCAATTTGATAAATTACTCTTAAAGGTTCACATCAAAATAGTACTAGTTGATGAGAGTTACTTCGGAAACAAAAAGAGTAAAGTCTAGGGTATTCTCTCAATTCCAATAAAACGAAACCAGATCAAGTATGAGTTGTCGATCAGAACATATATGGATACAACCTATAACGGGGTCGCGAAAAACAAGTAATTTCTGCTGGGCCATTATCCTTTTTTTAGGTTCATTAGGATTCTTATTGGTTGGAACTTCCAGTTATCTTGGGAGAAACTTGATATCTTTATTTCCGTCTCAGCAAATCCTTTTTTTTCCACAAGGGATTGTGATGTCTTTCTATGGGATCGCGGGTCTCTTTATTAGCTCCTATTTGTGGTGCACAATTTCGTGGAATGTAGGGGGTGGTTATGATCGATTCGATAGAAAAGAAGGAATGGTGTGTATTTTTCGTTGGGGATTCCCTGGAAAAAATCGTCGCATCTTCCTCCGATTCCTTATAAAGGATATTCAGTCCGTCAGAATAGAAGTTAAAGAGGGTATTTATGCTCGCCGTGTCCTTTATATGGATATCAGAAGCCAGGGGGCCATTCCCTTGACTCGTACTGATGAGAATGTTACTCCACGGGAAATCGAACAAAAAGCTGCCGAATTGGCCTATTTCTTGCGTGTACCGATTGAAGTATTTTGAGAAATGAGCTGAGAGAGTGAATGCTTTCTCAGCAGTAAGGAAAAACTAAAGAATCCCCCTTTTCTATACCATAACTTAACTGAAGTTTCTTCATAACGCTCATTCTAGTCAAAGAAGACGTATACGTAACGTAACAACCACAAAACAAAACAGTGAATAGATTCATAAGTTCGATACTTTGTAATAGAACTCATGCATGAGAGAAATATTGGATGGCGTAGAGTCAACTAATGAGGTCGGTTCATTAAAAATTCATAGACGAAATGAAAAAATGTCAAAAAAGAAAGCATTCAACCCTCTTTTATATCTTGCATCTATAGTATTTTTGCCCTGGTGGATTTCTCTCTCATTTAATAAAAGTCTGGAATCTTGGGTTACTTATTGGTGGAATACTAGGCAATCTGAAATTTTTTTGAATGATATTCAAGAAAAAAATATTCTCGAAAAATTCATAGAATTGGAGGAAATCTTTCTTTTGGAGGAAATGATCAAGGAATACTCGGAGACACATCTACAAAACCTTCGTATAGGAATCCACAAAGAAACGCTCCAATTAATCAAGATACACAATGAGGATCATATCCATACGATTTTGCACTTCTTGACAAATATAATCTGTTTCGTTATTCTAAGTGGTTATTCAATTTTGGGTAATAAAGAACTTGTTATTCTTAACTCTTGGGCTCAGGAATTCCTATATAACTTAAGTGACACAATAAAGGCTTTTTCGATTCTTTTATTAACAGATTTATGTATCGGATTCCATTCGCCCCATGGTTGGGAACTAATGATTGGCTTTGTCTACAAAGATTTTGGATTTGCTCATAATGATCAAATTATATCTGGTCTTGTTTCTACTTTTCCAGTCATTCTAGATACTCTATTTAAATTTTGGATTTTTCGTTATTTAAATCGTGTTTCTCCGTCACTTGTAGTGATTTATCATTCAATGAATGATTAAAAAAGGATCTACTGATATTAATCCAATTCAATTCTAACGTTTCTTACTTTGTAGTTGTACAGAAGCAAAGCATGTAAAATCATACTTACTCTTTATTTTTCTACCCATCCCAAAGATTTATTCTATATATTAATATTATTTATTCCAGTAAAATTATTCCAGTAAATAGCAGAATTGCGGATAGGGAACTAGGTTAGCGACCTACCAAATTTATTGTAGACATTTTTGGGCTCAATGGTTGGACCATGCAAACTAGAAAGACTTTTTCTTGGATAAAGGAACAAATTATTCGATCCATTTCCGTATCGCTCATGATATATATCATAACTTGGCCATCCATTTCAAGCGCATATCCCATTTTTGCACAGCAAGGTTATGAAAATCCGCGAGAAGCGACTGGTCGTATTGTATGTGCCAATTGCCATTTAGCTAATAAGCCCGTGGATATTGAAGTTCCACAAACGGTACTTCCAGATACTGTATTTGAAGCAGTTGTTCGAATCCCTTATGATATGCAACTAAAACAAGTTCTCGCTAATGGTAAAAAGGGTGCTTTGAATGTAGGGGCTGTTCTTATTTTACCAGAGGGTTTTGAATTAGCTCCTGCTGATCGGATTTCCCCCGAGATAAAAGAAAAGATAGGCAATCTGTCTTTTCAGAGCTATCGCCCCAATAAAAAAAATATTCTTGTGATAGGCCCCGTTCCTGGTCAGAAATATAGTGAAATAACCTTTCCTATCCTTTCCCCGGACCCCGCTACTACGAAAGAGGTTCACTTCTTAAAATATCCTATATATGTAGGCGGAAACAGGGGAAGGGGTCAGATTTATCCCGACGGGAGCAAAAGTAACAATACAGTTTATAATGCTACATCAGCAGGTATAGTAGGTAAAATAATACGAAAAGAAAAAGGGGGTTACGAAATAACCATAGCGGATGCATCGGATGGGCGTCAAGTGGTTGATATTATCCCTCCAGGGCCAGAACTTCTTGTTTCAGAAGGCGAATCTATCAAATTGGATCAACCGTTGACGAGTAATCCTAATGTGGGCGGATTTGGTCAGGGAGATGCAGAAATAGTACTTCAAGATCCCTTACGTGTCCAAGGCCTTTTGTTCTTCTTGGCATCTGTTATTTTGGCACAAATCTTTTTGGTTCTTAAAAAGAAACAGTTCGAGAAGGTTCAATTGTCAGAAATGAATTTCTAGACTCGCGGATTTATCGACATTGAGCTCATAACGTAAAAAGAACAAAATTCTTTTTGACGACTCTTTATGATAAAAAATGGATATTATGAAAAGCCTTTTGCTTTTTTATACTCATTCCTTGTACTGCATTCCTAGTCATAGTATGTAGATTGTGAAGAAGACTTTTTACTTTTTTTGAATCCAAATTGGGGTGGTATGATTATGTTACTATTATCACATTTCAATGTCATAAAATATAAAATACATTAATAGTGTTTTCTATTCTAATCGAATAAAATTCGACTAGATACTAGACATAAGTAAGCGGGGAATAGAACGGATAAATGCGTGGAACACAAAATTATAGGGACGATTATTCATCTTCCTAGTATTCGACACAAGAAAAGGAATTTTCCACATCTCTTTCTTGTGTCGAAAGAAAAAAAAGATTCTTTATCCTGTTCGTCAAAGATTACTAGTCTAAGTTTTGAATTTTTCAAAAAAATATCAGAACTTTTATATATATATTATATATATATTATATATATATTATTTAGTATAAAATAGAATAGTGGGCAAACAAAAGAGAGCGAGGTTTATTGAGTAAATAGAACTTCTTCAATAAACTTAGAAAAATTTCCATTTTTGATGAGATACAAAAAAATACTAAGGTTTTATTATTATTTGAGGATAGTATGTCATCTAGGAAATTGAGTGATTTCTTCTTTCTTCTAACTTTACTTTGAAAGTATCGATAGATACTATCGAGCAACGGGCGGATGGATCAATGAACTGCATTTTTCAAAAACATCATCAGAAAAATGGAATGGGGTTTTGCCATTTAGACGAAAAATATTCTAATTCTTAAGAACTCAACGGGACCTACCCCCTCAAATCATACAAAGAAGGGAATCCCGTTGAGTTCTTACGCTTTCATGGCTACAATTTACAACTCAATTCATCTGATTACTACAGAGATGAACCCAATCCAGAATATGAACCATAAAAGAAAATACCTATTAAACCGATCACAAGAATACCAGCTACAGTACCTATTATCCAAAGAGGAATCCTTCCAGTAGTATCAGCCATTTACCCCACTTCCCTCCACATTTCATCAAGTGGTCATGCTAGAGACATAAACAGTCATGGATAATTATGAGATGAGAGCCTTCCGAATGGGCTAAGAGAGAGTGCCTATAATTATTATTCTCCTTTTCCTTTGTTTTATTAATTGAAGAAATAATTGGAAAATAAAACAGCAAGTACAAAAATGAGTAATAACCCCCAGTAGAGGCTGGTACGATTCAATTCAACATTTTGTTCGTTCGGGTTTGATTGTGTCATAGCTCTATAATTCGGATTAGGTTTATCGTTGGATGAACTGCATTGCTGATATTGACCCCAAAAAAGAAACGGTAGGTACAGCTAGGCCGTGAACAGCCAACCATCGCACTGTAAAAATTGGATAGGTTCGATCTATGGTCATTGGGGCCTCCTAAA